TCCATCGCAAAATGATTATGAAGAAGGATCAGAAGGCCGACTTATGGGTTCATATATATCTTTAGTCTTTGTCGGGCTATTCGCCTGGCGAAACGGATTGACAGATCGATATTGAAATCGATAGTCACCCCTTCCACCGGTCTGCCAAGACAGTCTCAATTAATAAAGGAGATTGTCGCTTTATCTAAAGACCTGATCCTAAGGTACTGTCCTAGTTTTCTCTCAACTCCCTTGTGTCAAGGGGTACGTTGGGAGCCAACTTGGAAAGCGAGACCTTCGTGGAGGCCGTAAAGGTGAAAGCGTGGAGGAATCTTCTACCCTACCATCTGCGTCATGAGATCGTTTGGTTTGTACATCCATAGCCATTTTTTTGACTATGATGCAGGCTTTCCTCTATGGTCCCCCTTTATCCGATACCCTTATGACCAAAAGAATGAAGAGAGATCTCCATGGTCTACAGAGACCGCTGAGAGTACCATCAACTCTCTTTCGGGTCTAGACACTTCGGTGAGTCTATTGACTCAGGCTCCCCTGGTAGACTATCGCAATCTACCGAGGCTGGCGCTGGTAAGAGACGGCGCCATAGGTCACTTTGTGAATCAAAGGGTATTGAAGCCTCTTCATGATTTCCTCATGGACACGCTTCGGTCTATTCCAATGGATGGAACTTTTAATCAGCTCCGACCGTTCGTTGGATAGATGAAATTTCAGTAAGGTTTCTTCTTTTGACTTGAAGTCTGCCACCGATAGGTGGCCCCTCAGTCTTCAGACTAACCTTACCTTATTAGACTTTATTTGGTAAGTCTGTTGGAGATTGTTTAGATGCAATCTTCAGCAGATCTATCTTTGAAGTACCCTTTCTTCGCTCAGTTCGAGGTGTCGTATTCTTTAGAGTAGGACAACCTCTTGGCTTTCTGTCTTCTTGGCCTCTCTTCACTTTAACACATCACTTAGTGATGTTTTCTTGTGCAGAGAAGGTGTACCCAGGACAGCGCTTTACTAGGTATGCCATTCTTGGAGACGATGTTTGTATCGCCGACGAGAATGTGGCCTCTCTTTATCGCCAGACAGTCAATGATCTAGGTCTCGCAATAAGAAAGGGGGTGAGATAGGCGAAAGGTAGCTTGCTTCCAAGCCGGCCCGGCCGCGAGGAATCAAGAGATCTTTGCCGGTGCTGACTTGGATCTCGGGTGACGGAAGAAGGCGCCCAGAGGCGACGAGCAGTCGCGGTCGAAGCTTGGCTCTAGGCGATAGGCTAGCAGTAAGCTTGGCTACAGCGAAGCGCTTACCAAGCGCGAAGGATTCGTTCCTCTCCCAGCAAGAAAACGGATGCAGCCCTTTATTAGTAATGGAGGCTTTCTAGCGCGCCCCCCCTTTACTAATAAAGCGTTAGCCGTTGCTTGCCTTACGTGTATATAATATGGAAGGGTCGAGCGTCTTCAAACCTTAGCCACTTGAGCCGTATGCGGGGGAACTCGCACGTGCGGTTCTTAGGGGGGAGAGCTAGTAGGAACCATCCTATCCCAATAGCGTATATTTGGAGCTCAATATGAAATCCTATTTTCTTGCAAGACCCGTTCGGATAAGGGAAAAGTCCAGAGATTGCTTCGAAGTAAGATCCTTGCGTTGACCCTTTCCTGAACCAGAACCGGGGGGGGAGGGGTTGAGAGGAAAGAAAAGGGGATCCAAATTTCCCATCAATAAAGTGAGGGCTTTCCGGACCTTCCCCACCCCTCTTTCCATTCTTCCTTCCCCTCTCACTCCCCCTTTTTCAAGAAAGAAGCCCCGCTCCCTAAGCCCTAAGAAGGGGCCCCTCTCTGATAAGGAAGGAAACGAAAGAATCTCCATTTTATGACAAATCCGGTCCGATGGCTGTTCTCCACTAACCACAAGGATATAGGGACTCTATATTTCATCTTCGGTGCCATTGCTGGAGTGATGGGCACATGCTTCTCAGTATTGATTCGTATGGAATTAGCACGACCCGGCGATCAAATTCTTGGTGGGAATCATCAACTTTATAATGTTTTAATAACGGCTCACGCTTTTTTAATGATCTTTTTTATGGTTATGCCGGCGATGATAGGTGGATCTGGTAATTGGTCTGTTCCGATTCTGATAGGTGCACCTGACATGGCATTTCCACGATTAAATAATATTTCATTCTGGTTGTTGCCACCAAGTCTCTTGCTCCTATTAAGCTCAGCCTTAGTAGAAGTGGGTAGCGGCACTGGGTGGACGGTCTATCCGCCCTTAAGTGGTATTACCAGCCATTCTGGAGGAGCAGTTGATTCAGCAATTTCTAGTCTTCATCTATCTGGTGTTTCATCCATTTTAGGTTCTATCAATTTTATAACAACTATCTCCAACATGCGTGGACCTGGAATGACTATGCATAGATCACCCCTCTTTGTGTGGTCCGTTCCAGTAACAGCATTCCCACTTTTATTATCACTTCCGGTACTGGCAGGGGCAATTACAATGTTATTAACCGATCGAA